AATAAGATGCCTGACAAAAGGATTATTTTGATAGGATAAATCATGCATGATCTAATTATGCTCTTATTAACTATACATGTAAGAATATTGAATTAATTGGAATTAAACCAATACTATAAAGATCAAACCTTTATGTGCTTCAATACACTATAATACATGGAAACTATAGGAAAATAAGCTAAGATTCAAGCTTTCAGGTTCATACCCTGAATATAGAAGATAATTAACTTCTTTTTCCTACATTATAAAAAGTAAAACCATCTTTATATGCATATTAATTATAGGAGTAATTTTAACAGTATCATCAAATAATTGAATAAGAATATGAATAGGATTAGAATTGAATATAATTGCTTTCCTTCCCATACTAAAATTAAGAAAAGATAAAAAAAGAAGAAATGCTTCAATAATTTACTTCCTAACTCAAAGTATAAGAAGTATAATTCTTATATTCTCAATAATAAGAATAATACATGGAAACTATTTTTCAGAAAACTTAATTTTACTGAGATTAATAATTAAATTAGGAAGTGCTCCTTTCCATATATGAATGCCAGAAATAATATCCATAATTAATTGGAATTCATGTATTATATTATTAACTGTACAAAAAATTGCTCCTTTACACATAATCTATAATGGAAGATGGAATGATCTAATTAATATTACAATCATTATATCTACATTAATTGGTGCATTGGGAGGATTAAATCAAACCAGACTTAAAAAGATTATAGCTTATTCTTCTATTAGACACCTCGCATGAATACTTATACTAAACAAAAATATTAATAAATTCTATATGTATCTTATTGTATACTCAATCATAATTACAGTTCTATGTACTTACTTTAAAATCAACAATTTAAATTTTATAAATAATTTATTTTCTATTAATATTCCAACCCCAAGAAAAATTAATCTAACCCTTATAATAATAAGTGTGGGGGGCTTACCTCCTCTATTAGGATTCCTCCCTAAATGAATAGTAATCCAAACTCTCATAACTGATAACAACTATATCATAATATTAATTTTAACAACTTCCACCCTAATTACCTTGTTTTTCTACCTACGAATAATTAATAAGATATTTATATTATTCTCTACTGCTTCTCCTTGAATTTTACTCAAAAAAATAGATATTATCCCCTTTATTATTAACATAATATTACCAATTATTTTCATTATTAATTAAATAAACAAAGTTTTAAGTTAACTTAAACTATTAACCTTCAAAGTTAAAAATATAATAATCTTTTATAAACTTTAATAATAAATCTTAGAATACAATTCAACCTTAAACTTGCAATTTAATATTATTATATTTAACTATAAGATTTAAATTATACACCATATTATATAAATATGGAATGATAAAGGGTTTATGCAACCATAAATAAATTTACAATTTATTACCTAATATTTCAGCCACTTTATCTTTGAATAAATGATTATTTTCTACTAACCATAAAGATATTGGAACCTTATACTTCCTATTCGGAATATGAGCAGGAATAATTGGAACTGCCATAAGATGAATTATTCGAATTGAACTAGGACAGCCTGGTTCTTTTATTGGAGATGACCAAATTTATAATGTAATCGTAACTGCTCACGCCTTCCTAATAATTTTTTTTATAGTTATACCTATTATAATTGGAGGGTTCGGAAACTGATTAGTTCCTTTAATAATTGGAGCCCCAGATATAGCATTCCCTCGAATAAATAATATAAGATTCTGATTATTACCCCCTTCTTTAACTTTATTAATTATAAGAAGTATAACAGAAATAGGTGCAGGTACTGGATGAACAGTATACCCTCCATTATCAAGAAATCTATCCCATAGAGGAGCATCTGTAGATTTGGCTATTTTCTCTTTACACTTAGCAGGAGTATCCTCAATCTTAGGAGCTGTAAATTTCATTTCTACTATTATTAATATACGTCCCGTCGGGATAACATTAGAACGTATCCCCTTATTTGTCTGATCAGTAGGAATTACTGCCCTTCTTCTATTATTATCTTTACCAGTATTAGCAGGGGCTATTACTATATTATTAACTGACCGTAATTTTAATACTTCTTTCTTCGATCCTTCAGGAGGAGGAGATCCTATCCTTTATCAACACCTTTTTTGATTCTTTGGACACCCTGAAGTATATATTTTAATCCTTCCTGGATTTGGATTAATTTCACATATTATTACACAGGAAAGAGGAAAGAGTGAAACTTTTGGTGTACTTGGAATGATCTATGCCATACTAGCAATTGGATTATTAGGATTTATTGTATGAGCCCATCATATATTTACAGTAGGAATAGATGTTGATACCCGTGCTTACTTTACTTCCGCAACAATAATCATTGCTGTACCTACAGGTATTAAAATCTTTAGATGACTAGCAACTATACATGGAATAAATATTAATTGAAACCCCACTACAATATGAGCAATAGGTTTCGTATTTCTATTCACTATTGGAGGTCTTACTGGAATTATTTTGGCAAATTCCTCTATTGATATTATTTTACATGATACTTATTATGTAGTAGCTCACTTCCACTATGTATTATCCATAGGAGCTGTATTCGCCATTATAGGAAGCTTTATCCAGTGATATCCATTATTTACAGGTATTAATTTAAATCCTTATTGACTAAAAATTCAATTTTTTATAATATTTCTAGGAGTAAACCTAACTTTTTTTCCTCAACACTTCTTAGGATTAATAGGAATACCTCGACGATATTCAGACTATCCCGATAGATATACCAGATGAAATATCATTTCCTCAATTGGGTCTACAATATCAGTATTAAGAATTATTCTCTTCTTAATGATTATTTGAGAAAGTATAGTATCAAAACGAAGAACCATCTTTAATAATAATTTAAATTCTAATATTGAATGATTCCAAAAGAACCCTCCTGCAGAACATTCATATGAAGAATTACCCTTAATTTTTAACTATCTAATATGGCAGACTAGTGCAATGAATTTAAGCTTCATAAATAAAGATTTAAATCTTTTATTAGAAATAGCAACATGAAATAAATTTATATTACAAGACGGAAATTCTCCCTTAATAGAACAATTAATTTTCTTCCATGACCACACAATTATAATTTTAACAATAATTACCACTTTAGTTAGATATATTATATTAACTACAATAAACAATAAATTAATTAATCGATATCTTCTAGAAGAACAAACCATGGAAACTATTTGAACAATCTTGCCCGCTATCACTTTAATGTTCATTGCATTACCTTCATTACGATTACTTTATATTATAGATGAAATTAATAACCCACTATTAACATTAAAAATTATCGGACATCAATGATATTGAAGATACGAATATTCAGACTTCATAAACATTGAATTTGATTCTTATATATTACCTTACAATGAAGAAAGAAAAAGAGAATTTCGATTACTTGATGTAGATAACCGAGTCATTTTGCCTATAAATATTAATATTCGAATTATAGTAACTGCAGCAGACGTTCTACATTCATGAACTATTCCCTCTCTAGGAGTTAAAATGGATGCTATTCCTGGCCGATTAAATCAAAGCAGAATAACTATTAACCGCCCTGGAATTATATATGGTCAATGCTCAGAGATTTGTGGTGCAAACCACAGATTTATACCAATTACAATTGAAAGAATCCCAATAAACAATTTTATTAATTGATTACACTCCATATCATCAAGTGGCTGAAAATTTTTAAGTATTGGTCTCTTAAACCAAATTATAGTATATTAACATACTCTTGATGGAAACTATTAATTAATTCTTTAAGGACTTAGTTTAGGTAAAACATTAATTTGTCAAATTAAAAAAATTAATATTAATATTCCTTAATTCCACAGATATCTCCAATTATATGAGAAAGAATATTCCTAACATTTATAATATTGTTATTAACTACTACTATAATCATTTTTCACATAAATAATATTAAACCTATTACAAAAGAGAACATAACTCAACTAAAGATTCTTAATTGAAAATGATAACTAATTTATTCTCCACATTTGATCCTGCAACTAACATACATACCTCATTAAATTGGTTAAGTACAGCCTCGGTTCTATTTTTCCTACCTCTTTCCTATTGAATTTTACCTAATAATTTAACTCTTTTTATTAATTCTATCATTAATAAACTTCATAGCGAATTCAAAACCCTCTTAGGAAGAAAAAATATAGGAACAACAATTTTTACACTCTCTTTATTTATCTTTATCCTTTTTAATAATATGTTAGGACTATTACCTTATGTATTTACTAGCTCTAGACACATAATTTATACTTTGACTTTATCTCTTCCTTTATGACTAGGACTAATAATTTTTGGGTGATTTAATCAAACTAATTATATACTAGCCCATTTAGTGCCTACAGGAACTCCTCCCCTTTTAATACCTTTTATAGTTTTAATTGAAACTATTAGAAACATTATCCGACCAGGAAGACTAGCTGTACGACTAATAGCAAATATAATTGCAGGTCACCTAATTATAAGACTTCTGGGGAATAATTCAATTAATAATCCAAATATATTACCATTTATTATATTAATCCAAATTGGATTAATATTATTTGAAGCAGCCGTAGCCTTTATTCAAGCCTATGTATTTTCAGTATTAAGAACATTATATGCTAGAGAAGTATAATTATGAAAATAAAAAGAAACCACCCTTATCACTTAGTAGATTATAGTCCTTGACCTTTAACTGGTTCTATTGGAGCTTTAACTTTAACTTCAGGGATAATTAGATGATTCCATATAAATAACATAAACTTATTTATAATAAGCATCTTTATTTTAATTTTAACAATAATTCAATGATGACGAGATATTGTGCGAGAAGCAACCTTTCAAGGAAAACATACAATTAAAGTGACAACCGGACTTAAACTTGGAATAATCCTATTCATTGTTTCAGAAATTTTCTTTTTCATTTCTTTTTTTTGAGGGTTTTACCATAGAAGATTAACCCCTTCTGTTGAAATTGGAATAATTTGACCTCCTAAGGGAATTACTCCTTTTAACCCAATAGAAATCCCATTATTGAATACAATGATTCTGTTATGCTCAGGACTAACCGTAACTTGATCTCATCATAGTTTAATAACAAAAAATCATAATTCAAGTAAGATTTCATTATTAATTACAGTGGTATTAGGAGTCTGCTTTACAGCCTTACAAGCATGGGAATATTTAGAATCTCCCTTTTGTATTAGTGATTCAGTATATGGCTCCTCTTTTTTTATGGCCACAGGATTCCATGGTATTCATGTATTAATTGGAACAAGTTTCCTCTTTATTTGTTTATTACGTCATATCTCCTACCATTTCTCTAGAAATCACCATTTTGGATTTGAAGCAGCAGCTTGATATTGACATTTTGTAGATGTAGTATGACTTTTCCTTTATATCTCTATTTATTGATGAGGTAGTTAATAATTTACTTAAATTTTTTTAGTATATAAATAATATATTTGACTTCCAATCAAAAGAACTTTCTTAAGAAAAAATAATATATATAATTGCTATTTCCTTAATTTTAACATCAATATTACCTATTATTATAATAATATTATGCCTAACTATCTCAATAAAAACTATTTTAGATCATGAAAAGATATCCCCCTTTGAATGTGGATTCACCCCATTTAGATCCCCTCGAATACCCTTTTCTATCCAATTCTTTCTTATATGTGTACTATTTTTAATCTTTGATATTGAAATTGCAATTATCCTTCCTATTATTCTTACTTTAATAATTGGAATTAACTATACACTATTAATAACAGTAATAACCTTTCTACTTATCCTTATTTTCGGCCTTTATTATGAATGAATCAACGGAATTTTAGAATGAGCATAACTTTAATTTAGGGCTGTAGTTTATATTAACATCTAATTTGCAATTAGAAAATATTAAGTTCGCTATTAATCTGCCTTATTTATTATAAATAAAAAGATAATGAAGTAAAAATTACATTTAGTTTCGACCTAATAATAAAGAGAATTATACTCTTCTTATCTAAAATCCCTTTTTAATTGAAGCCAAAGCAGAGGCTTTTCATTGTTAATGAAAGGAATGATCTAATTAATCCAATTAAAAAAGAAGGAAGATTCTAAAAGAAGCTGCTAACTATCTTTTAAAGCGGTTAAATTCCGTTTCTCTTTTATTTATATAGTTTAATCAAAACACTTTATTTTCAATGAAGAAATAAATTTTTATTTTATAAATATTTAAGAAGAAATTTTCTTATTTTAACTGCTTCAAAGTTAAGCTTTAAATTTAAGCTACTTAAATAAATTATAATCAATAAAATAAAGGCGACTATCAAGAAAGAAAGTAGAAATAATTTAATATTATTAAATTGATATAAAGAATTAAATTTAGATAAATAAGAAAAGTAAGAAACAGCGGAAGAGGAAATTAAATATTCCCCCCAACCTCCATCCATGCACAATAAAATTTTAGAAGATTTTGTAATAACTCTAGATAAAAAAATAGTTCTAAAATAAGGTAAAAATCACATATTACCAAAATAATTCCCCTTAAAATTCATTATTTTAATAAAAGTTAGAGAGTCTAGGGAGGATTGATATCCTAAAACCCCTCCTAATAAAATTATTAATAAAGGCAAAAGTTTATAAAATAAATAAGGAGGGGAGAGTGTGGGGGGGATTAAACATCATCTCAATAAAGAACCCCCTATAATTGATATAAAAGTTAATAAAATTATGGAATTAACTATACAATTCCCCTCAAAGAATATTGAATAAGTTATTATTCCTCTATTATGTCCAACACAATAATAAATTAATCGAAGGCTATAAGAAACAGTCAACCCTAAAGAAATATAAAAAAGTGTAAGAATAAAAACATTATAGTAATTAAAAGCAAAATATTCCAGGATTATATCTTTACTATAGAATCCAGATATAAAAGGAATCCCACATAAAGATAAAGTAGAAATACAGAAACAAGAACAAGTATAAGGAATACAAGAAGTAAGACCTCCTATATGTCGAATATCTTGTGTATTAGTTATACAATGAATTATCAAGCCAGCACATAAAAATAACAATGCCTTAAAAAACGCATGGGATAAGAGATGAAAATAAGCTAATATAGGATTTCCTAACAATAAAATACATATTATTAATCCTAATTGACTTAAAGTTGATAGAGCAATAATTTTCTTCAAGTCATACTCAAAATTAGCACATAACCCTGCTATAAATATTGTTAAACAAGATAATAATAAAAAGTAAGATATATCAAATATTACTAATAAATTATTAAATCGAATTAAAAGGTAAACCCCTGCAGTCACTAAAGTAGAAGAATGAACAAGTGAAGATACCGGTGTAGGAGCTGCCATAGCAGCAGGAAGTCAAGAAGAAAAAGGAATTTGAGCTCTTTTAGTAAAAGCTGCTAACACAATTAATAAAAAAAGATATAAGAATCAAGTATTCATAAAACCTATATAATAAATAAAACTTCAACTCCCTAGATTAAATATTCAAGCAATAGAAACTAAGATAGCAACATCTCCTACCCGATTCATTAAAATAGTTAATATCCCAGCATTATAAGATTTATTATTTTGAAAATAAATAACTAAACAATAAGAAACTAATCCTAAACCATCTCAGCCTAATAAAATTCTAATTAAATTAGGACTAATAATTAATAAAAGTATAGAAAGAATAAATAATAAAATTAAATATAAAAACCGGATCTTATAATTATCCCCTTCTATATAATCATTACTATATAAAATTACTATTGAAGAAATTATTAAAACACAAGAAAGAAAAATTATAGATAAATTATCAATAATTAAAGATATAATAATCTGAGAAGAATTTAATGAAAAAACTTCTCACTCTAAAAATAATACTATTCTTCTGTCTAAAAAAAATATTCCTAAATATATTCTTAAACAAGATAATATAAATAAAATAAAAGATCAAAACTTATATAGACACAAATTATTTATGGATTTAAAATATACTTTATATATCTATAACACCACAAATTATTATTTTAATTAAACTACTTAAATCCCTATTAAATAAACATTGAATAACAAGAAAAAGAAAGAATTAACAAATTTAAAGGAATTCAATGTATAAAAACCAAAAGATATTCCCGAATAAATAAATTACTTAAAGGGGTACTTCCTTTAAATATTTCCCCATGATGAATAACAGAAAATAAATAAATTCTATAACAACAACTGAGGAAAGAAGAAAATGATAAATAAATAAAAGTACTTCTATTCCATCCTATAACTCCATTAATAATATAAATTTCACCTAATAAATTTAATCTAGGCGGGGAAGATATATTATTAGCACACAATAAAAATCACATAAGAGAAAATACCGGAATATAAATTAATACTCCTTTATTAATATACAATCTACGACTCTTTGTTCGTTCATATAAAAAATTAGATATACAAAATAAAGAGGAGGAACATAAGCCATGTCCTAATATTATAATGAATGCACCTAATATACCATAATAGTTATATGTAAAAATACCACAAATAACTCCTCCCATATGAGCTACAGAAGAATAAGCAATTAAAGATTTAATATCAGATTGAAATAAACATATTAACCCTACCAAAGAACCACTAAATAACCCAATAATAATAAAATAAATATTATAATTAATGGAATTAATTGGAATTAACTTCATGATTCGAAATAAGCCATACCCTCCTAGTTTTAATAAAATAGCTGCCAAAATCATAGAACCCGCTACTGGGGCCTCCACATGAGCCTTCGGCAATCAATAATGAAAAAATAATATAGGTATCTTAAACAAAAATGCTATAACCAAAGAAAGATACAAAAATAAATTCCAATTAAATTTTGGAATTAACCAGTAAATTAAAGTGAAATAATTACTATAAAGATAAAATAATGATAAAAGTAAGGGTAAAGAAGCAAAAAGAGTATAAAATAAGAGATAAAACCCCGCTACTATACGTTCAGGCTGATATCCCCACCCGAAAATAAGAAAAAGGGTGGGGATAAGAGATGCTTCAAAGAATAAATAAAATAAAAATAAATTATCAACACTAAATGTTAAATATAAAAAGATTATTAAGAATACAGAAAGAAGTAAAAATTCCTTATTATTTATTTTATTTTTATAGATTCCATAACTTGCTAAAATACTCAAAAATAACACTCAATAAGATAGACAAATTAAACTATAAGATAAAATATCTATTCTAAAAATTCTAGTTACTAATCTATGATAACTAGTAGGATAATTTATAAAAATAAATAAAAATCTAATTATTATCAAACTAACCACAAAAATTCACCAATCTATAATTAAAGGGATTAAAAAAAGTGTTATTAAAAAAAAACTTATCATGTTAAAATAGATATAGAATATAAATTGTCATTACCTTGAACTCGAACTATATTAACTAAAATAGAAAGACCTAAAGCTCTCTCACATACTGAAAAAATTAAAAAGATCAAAGAAAAGTATAATTCATACCCTATATTAAATATAGTAAGAAAGACTATCAAATAAACTAATAAAACAATAAACTCTAAGGCCAATAACGCTAATAAAATATGCTTACGTAAAGAACAAAATACAATTAATCCAATTATGCCTCTTAAAGAAATTCATATTATCAAATGTTTTAATAGTTTAAATAAAAATAATGATTTTGTAAATCATAGATAGAAAAAATTCTTTAAAACTTCAGCAAAAAGCAAGTAGCCTATTATTAATCTCCAAAATTAATGTTTTAATTAAACTATTTACTGAATTGACTATTATCTTAACTATTTTTTTAATTAATACTATATTATTTATAATATTAAATCACCCCTTAAGAATAGGGGGAATGGTTATTATCCAAACGATTATAGCCTCTTTAATAACCTTAATAATTGCCTCAACCGCAATATTCCCGTTAATCCTGCTTATTATTATAACAAGTGGAATACTCGTTTTATTTATTTATATATCTAGAGTTGCTTCAAATGAAAAAATAAAATCCTCATGGAAACTATTTTTTTCTTATATAATTATTAGAGGTCTAATGTATATTATTATGCCTGAAATAAGAAATATACATGGAAACTATTTTAACATTTACATTAAAAATGAAGAAATCAACTTATTAAAATTATTTAGATACCCTTCACATTACATTATTATCATAATAGTCCTGTACTTAATATTAACTATAATTATTGTATCTTTTATCGCAACTATTAAAGAAGGACCCTTACGCACTAAATAATTATGAATAAACCTATACGGAAAACCCATCCAATTTTTAAAATTATTAATAATTCACTTATTGACCTTCCAAGACCTTCAGCTATTTCATTATGATGAAACTTTGGGTCCTTATTAGGACTATGTTTAATAATTCAGATTATTAGAGGTTTATTTCTAGCAATACATTATACTGCTGACATTAACATGGCATTTAAAAGCGTTATACATATTTGCCGGGACGTAAATAATGGATGAATAATACGTTATACTCATGCAAATGGAGCCTCACTCTTCTTTGTTTGTTTATACCTCCATATTGGCCGAGGTCTATACTATGGATCATATAAATTAAACATAACTTGAAGAGTAGGTGTAATATTACTTTTACTTGTAATGGCTACTGCATTCCTGGGATATGTATTACCTTGAGGTCAAATATCTTTATGAGGTGCAACAGTAATCACAAATCTCTTATCCGCTATTCCTTACTTAGGGGTAACATTAGTAAAATGAGTGTGGGGGGGTTTCTCTATTGATAATGCAACTTTAACTCGATTCTTCACTTTTCACTTCCTTATACCTTTCGTAATCTTAGCCATAGTAATCCTACATTTAATCTTCCTTCACCAAACTGGTAGAAGAAATCCTTTAGGATTAAACAGTAATTATGATAAAATCCCCTTTCACCCTTACTTTTCTACTAAAGATATATGGGGAATGGTTAGATTAATATTCCTCTTCAGTTTCATGATTCTATTATTCCCCAATATATTAGGAGACCCTGAAAATTTTATCCCAGCAAACCCTATAGTAACCCCTGTACATATTCAACCAGAATGATACTTCCTTTTTGCTTATGCAATTCTACGATCCATTCCTAATAAATTAGGAGGAGTTATTGCAATAATTATATCAATTATAATTATCTTACTCCCTATATTAACTAATAACAATAAATTTAAAAGAACATCCTTCTACCCTTTAAATAAATTACTATTTTTTACATTTATTAATATCATAATCTTATTAACATGAATTGGGGCTCGTCCTGTAGAAGAACCCTTCATTTTTACAGGTCAACTATTAACCTTCTCTTATTTTAGATACTTCTTTATTAACCCTATCATATATAGAAAATGAGATAATCTAATTAATAAATACTAGCTAATAAGTTTTAGATAAACATGTATTTTGAAAATACGAAATGAAAGTTTAATTCTTTCATTAGCTTACCACTTAATTTAGTGGAATAATCTCTCATAATAATAATAAATAAATAACTAAAAAAAAATAATAAATAATTCAAAGATAAAGGAAGAAACACCTTCCAGGCAAGATGCATTAATTTATCATAACGAAAACGAGGTAAAGTAGCCCGTACCCAAATAAACCAAAAGATAATAAATAATCATTTTATAAAAAAGAATATTGAATAAAAATCACAACCAAAAAAAATCACAACTGTTAATATACTTATAAAAATAATATTTGAGTATTCTGATAAGAAAATTAAAGCAAATCCCCCTCCTCCATACTCTGTATTAAATCCTCTTACTAATTCTCTCTCTCCCTCTGCAAAATCAAAAGGTGAACGATTTGTTTCTGCCAGACAAGAAGAAAGTCAGCAAAAGAATAAAGGAAAGGAAAGAAAAAGAAATCAACATCCCTTAGACTGATATATCATAAAATCAATAAAATTAAAAGAATAAATAAAAATGAAAATACAAATTATTAATAAACATATACTTACTTCATAAGAAATAGTCTGAGCTACAGACCGTAATCTCCCCAAAAAAGAATATACAGAATTTCTAGATCAACCTGCTAACATTAACCCATAAACTCTTAACCCTGTCAAACAAAGAAATATTAATATACCATAATTAAAATTATAAATATTAACTGCTAAAGGATATAATATTCAAAGAAAAAAAGATAAAATCATTATAAAAATTGGTGTTAAAAAAAAATAAAAGAAGTTAGAGAGTCTAGGGAGGAAATATTCCTTTCTAAATAACTTAATCCCATCTGAGAAAGGTTGTAATAATCCTATTACCCCTAATTTATTAGGCCCTTTACGTAATTGTATATAACTCAAAACCTTACGTTCAAGCAATGTAACAAAAGCAATAGATAAAAGGACTATAATTAACAAAAATAAGTAATAAAATAAAAATATTATTATCTGTAAAAAAATTTACATAAATAAATTCTAAATTTATCGCATCTTTATTTCTGCCAAGATAATAATAAAATTTAAAGAATATTCAATTATATTATATTATATATTATATAAGGTCCTTTCGTACTGATATATAATTAAATTTCAAGTGAAGATAGAAACCAACCTGGCTCACGCCGGTTTGAACTCAGATCATGTAAAATTTTAAAGGTCGAACAGACCTAGTAATTAAGCTTCTGCACTTAATACACATTTTAATCCAACATCGAGGTCGCAAACTCCTTTATCGATATGAACTCTTTAAAGGAATAACGCTGTTATCCCTAAGGTAATTTAATCTTATTATCCTTATTAAAGGATCTTTAAATTATAAATAAATAAATTATTATTAAAGAGAATTTTATAAATCTCCCCATTACCCCAATAAAATTATTAATAATTAAATATTTATTATTAACATAACAAATAAATTTTAACCTATTAATAATAAAATTCTATAGGGTCTTATCGTCCCACACTTTAATTTATGCTTTTTAACACAAATATTAAATTCATTTTAGTAACATAAAGAAAGATTATATCTCATGAAACCATTCATACAAGCCTACAATTAAAAGACAATTGATTATGCTACCTTTGCACAGTTAGGATACTGCAGCTATTTAATTAATTAATCATTGAGCAGGCCAGACTTAATATATTTTTACATTAAGACATGTTTTTGTTAAACAGGTGAACATAATTTTTGCCAAGTTCCTATATATTAATTCATAAAATTACTAATTTTATCATAATTACTTCAAGTTAATAGTTAGATTAAATAACTTACTATAAAATAAAATTCACATTAAATAAATATTAAACAAAAACTTACTATAACGAAATAAATAATGGAAGTTTCTAATCCTACAAAATTTTTGATGATACATATAAATTATTAAATTTATTAAAAAGCTTATCCCCTTTAATATTAAATTATTCTAGATATAATACTAAATGTAATTTTAGTTTACCCTGACATAATTCTGAATTAAATTCAATTAGTAAGCAACCAGATATTTAAAAATGAATAGCATATAACTCCTATCATTAATTTCTTAATAGTATTGCAACAATAAATTACAATTAATGATATCTCTTTTAATTTCGGGATAAATATGAATAAATATTATTAATAGATAAACCCTGATACAAAAGGTACTACAATTAAAATATACTTAATTAAAATTAAAATAAACCCCTTTACAGTACAAATAAACTATAAATATAATTATTAATTTCTATAAAAAATACTCAAATATAAATTATTTTTATTAATTAATTGGAATTAACTACTAATATATAATTAATTAGATCATTTCAGGTTTAATTGAATCGCACAAATAATATTGTTAATGTAAATAACAAATAGCTCTATAGCAAACCTGATTATAATTCCAGGTTCACCTTCCGGTAAACCTACTTTGTTACGACTTATCTCACCTTATAATGAGAGCGACGGGCGATATGTACTTAATAAAGAGCAATTATCACAACTTAAATATAAAAGTTATTACTACCAAATCCAATTTCATAATCCCTTATACATAAGATATTCCATGATCTAATTAATAAATGTAACCCATTACTTTCCTTAGTATACTACACCTTGACCTGTTATCAGTTTTAATAAAAATAAAAGAATATAATTAATCCTAATAAAATATTCTTTGAACAGAGGTATATAAACTACAAACTAAGGTAAAATTTATCGTGGATTATCGATTAAAGAACAGGTTCCTCTGAAAAGATTAAATTACCGTCAAATTCTTTTAATTTAAAGATCATAACTATTAATACCATAATCATTTTACATTTTTAATAATAGGGTATCTAATCCTAGTTTTTAATTAAAAATTTCATATAACTTAACTACCTTCATAAAAAACATAAATATAAATTTCACCTAAATAAATAAATTTTTAAACAAAACTTCCCTTTAATAATATAAATTTAAATATAAATAATTTTAACTAGTTGTGTAACCGCAGCCGCTGGCACAACATTAAGCTAGTTATAATTGGAATTAACTAATTCTTAATTAATTAAATAATTAAATATAAAAACTGCGAATAAAATCAAATTTACACCATTTAGATTTAAATTATATCCCACAAAAATTCACATGTAATTTTATTCCTGAACCATTTCCATTGAACTAGAATCAAATTCAATATTTAAAATATTTATCAACTACTAGGGGCACTTTAAAGTACCCCCCCACACTCTTTCCTCCCTAGACTCTCTAACTTTGCCAAATAGTTTCCATGTATTCCCTGAACTTACTGGTAAGTACATATACTGTTGCACCTCATTAAATATTCCCATATATGTGTTACATTTATTGTATACCACGCTACGGCTCACATAAGTTCGCTATTAATCTAACCATTCCCCATATTTATATAATATGGTGTATAATTTAAATCTTTAGTTGAGTTATGTTCTTTTATTCAATATTCTTACATGTATAGTTAATTCCAATTAATTAGATCATTCCATCTTCCCCATTCCCCAAGGATAGGAGGCCCCAGAGGGTCCTTTCTGTATTTCTAAATCTTATTTAAATTATTCCCCAATAATAATAATTTATAAAATTAAAATAAATACTAAGGATTGAATAGTTTCATTCGAATAAAATTCAATATTTAAAATATTTATCAACTACTAGGGGCACTTTAAAGTACCCCCCCACACTCTTTCCTCCCTAGACTCTCTAACTTTGCCAAATAGTTTCCATGTATTCCCTGAACTTACTGGTAAGTACATATACTGTTGCACCTCATTAAATATTCCCATATATGTGTTACATTTATTGTATACCACGCTACGGCTCACATAAGTTCGCTATTAATCTAACCATTCCCCATATTTATATAATATGGTGTATAATTTAAATCTTTAGTTGAGTTATGTTCTTTTATTCAATATTCTTACATGTATAGTTAATTCCAATTAATTAGATCATTCCATCTTCCCCATTCCCCAAGGATAGGAGGCCCCAGAGGGTCCTTTCTGTATTTCTAAATCTTATTTAAATTATTCCCCAATAATAATAATTTATAAAATTAAAATAAATACTAAGGATTGAATAGTTTCATTCGAATAAAATTCAATATTTAAAATATTTATCAACTACTAGGGGCACTTTTTTATTCCGATACTAAATTTTCAATGAAACAATTAAAATATTTAAGTTAATTTTAATAAATTATTTCAATTATTTTATATTCCCCCATTAAAAACTGAGAGGTGAGATAAAAAATTGCCCCATTAAAATTAAATTATTTATTTTAATTTAAAATTAAATTAATAATTTAATATTTTACTAATATTTCTAATGAATTTAATATTTTTAAAATAATTTTGATCCATTTAAAAATTTTTAATAATAAATTTTTAATAATAATGTTATATTACCCCCCAAGTAATAATAACAGATTTATTAAATTCTTTAAGTTAACTATTCCTGAGATAATCTAATAATAACAACTTATGCTATCCCCAAATAGCGTAATTATTTATTATTCCTGAGATAATCTAATAATAACGGATTTATTAAATTCTTTAAATATAACTATTCCTGAGATAATCTAATAATAACAGATTTATTAAATTCTTTAAATATAACTATTCCTGAGATAATCTAATAATAACAGATTTATTAAATTCTTTAAATATAACTATTCCTGAGATAATCTAATAATAACAGATTTATTAAATTCTTTAAATATAACTATTCCTGAGATAATCTAATAATAACAGATTTATTAAATTCTTTAAATATAACTATTCCTGAGATAATCTAATAATAACATATTCCTGAGATAATCTAATAATAACAACTTATGTTATCCCCAAATAGAGTAATTATTTATTATTCCTGAAATAATCTAATAATAACAGATTTATTAAATTCTTTAAATATAACTATTCCTGAGATAATCTAATAATAACAACTTATGTTATCCCCAAATAGCGTAATTATTTATTATTCCTGAGATAATCTAATAATAACAACTTATGTTATCCCCAAATAGAGTAATTATTTATTATTCCTGAAAT